TTGCGGTGATTGTGTTCTACTAATCATAAGGATATTGGTACTTTATATTTATTGTTGGCTTTATGGTCTGGGTTAATTGGGTTGGCTTTAAGGCTTTTAATTCGGGCAGAACTTGGTCAACCTGGGAGGTTATTAGGTGATGATCAGTTGTATAATGTTATTGTTACAGCTCATGCTTTCATAATGATTTTCTTCTTAGTAATGCCAATGATAATTGGTGGATTTGGGAATTGATTAATTCCTCTTATGATTGGTGCTCCTGATATGGCTTTTCCTCGGTTAAATAACTTAAGGTTTTGATTACTAGTACCGGCCTTGTTTTTGTTATTAAGGTCTTCCTTGGTAGAGAGAGGTGTTGGGACTGGTTGGACAGTGTATCCTCCTTTATCCGGGAATGTGGCTCATTCCGGGGCTTCAGTAGACTTGGCTATTTTTTCTTTACATCTTGCTGGTGCTTCATCTATTTTGGGGGCTATTAATTTTATTTCTACTGTTGGGAATATACGATCTCCTGGGTTAGTTGCTGAACGAATTCCATTATTTGTTTGAGCTGTTACTATTACTGCAATTTTGTTAGTAGCTGCTTTACCTGTCTTAGCTGGTGCTATTACAATGTTACTTACAGATCGAAATCTTAACACGTCATTCTTTGATCCTACCGGGGGGGGTGATCCTATCTTATACATGCATTTATTTTGGTTTTTCGGTCATCCTGAGGTATATATTTTAATTTTGCCTGGATTTGGTATAATTTCTCATATTGTTATACATTATGCAGGAAAGAAGCAAGTTTTTGGTTATTTAGGTATAGTATACGCCATTGTTTCTATTGGAGTATTAGGTTTTATTGTATGAGCTCATCATATATTTACTGTAGGTATGGATGTGGATACTCGAGCTTATTTTACTGCTGCTACTATAATTATTGCTGTTCCGACAGGAATTAAAGTTTTTAGATGGTTAGCTACAATTCACGGATTTGTTAATAAGACTGAACCACCTATTATGTGAGCTTTAGGTTTTATTTTTTTATTTACTGTAGGTGGATTGACCGGTATTGTTTTATCTAATTCATCTTTGGATATTGTCTTACATGATACTTATTACGTAGTGGCTCATTTTCACTATGTCTTAAGGATGGGGGCTGTTTTTGCTTTGTTTAGAGCTTTTAGGTATTGATATCCCTTGATTTCTGGGGTAACTTTTCATGCTATTTGGAGGAAGATTCATTTCGTATTGATGTTTGTAGGGGTTAATTTAACATTTTTTCCTCAACATTTTTTGGGTTTAGCTGGGATACCTCGTCGATATTCTGATTATCCTGATAGTTTTGCTAAGTGGAATGTGGTTTCTTCTTGAGGTTCTTTGATTTCTTTTGTTTCTGTATTACTTTTTATATTTATACTATTTGAGTCTTTTGTTTCTCAACGATCTGTTGTTTGGGGGAGAGCTTTAAGAACGTCTTTTGAGTGACAGGATAATAGTTTTCCTGCATCTTTTCACTCCAATAGTCAGGTTGTTAAGGTTGTATTATCATCGTAAATTAAGGTAATACTTATAATAAAGTAAAATGTTACGTAACCCTTTTCATTTAGTAGAGTTTAGTCCATGGCCTTTTACAGCTGCAGGTGGAGCGTTATTTTTAACTGTTGGGTTAGTTAGTTGGTTTCATGGGAAGGGGATAACCCTAATATTGATTGGTATTTTAGTAATTTTATTAACTATGGTTCAGTGATGACGGGATGTTATTCGAGAAGGGACTTATCAAGGTTATCATACTAGATGAGTTAGTATGAATCTTCGATGGGGGATAGTTTTGTTTATTTTTTCTGAGGTGTGTTTTTTTTTTGCTTTTTTTTGAGGATTTTTTCATAGGAGGCTTGTTCCTACATTGGAGTTAGGTTGTGTTTGGCCTCCTGTTGGGGTTATGCCTTTGAATCCTTTTAAGGTACCTTTGTTAAATACAGCTGTATTGCTTGGCTCTGGGGTTAGTGTTACTTGAGCTCATCATGGATTAATAGTGAGTAATCGTGAAGAGGCTTTATATGGGTTGCTTTTAACTGTGTTTTTAGGTTTATATTTTACTGTTCTTCAATGAGGAGAATATGAGGAGGCTTCTTTTAGAATTGCTGATAGTGTTTATGGTTCTACTTTTTTTGTAATGACAGGATTTCATGGGCTACATGTTTTAATTGGAAGGGTTTTTTTGGTTGTGTGTACAGTGCGATGTTATTTGCATCATTTTTCTAGTTCTCATCACTTTGGGTTTGAGGCAGCTGCCTGATATTGGCATTTTGTTGATGTGGTTTGAATTTTTTTATATTTATGCATTTATTGGTGAGGTTCTTAAATAAGAAGGTTTAAAAATGTTGATAGATATTTTTTCATCGTTGGATGCTGGAGTGCACTCTAACATTAGAGTTAGGGGTATTATGTGATTAACTGGATTTGTTGGATTATCTATTTGTTTGGTCGGGGTATGGGTTGGGGTGTCTGGTATTAATATTATGTTTTTTAGTTTAGTAAATGTAGTGTTGGATTTGGTGAAAAGTTGTTCTGGTAAGTTTTTTGGGGGGTTCGTATTGGGACAGGTTTCTTTATTTATGTTAATTTTTATTGTGAATATTTCTGGTATGATTCCGAATGTGTTTAGCCCAACTAGTCATTTATCGTTGACTCTTGTTTTAGCGATGATGGTTTGATTTTCTTTAGTTTTTAGTGGTTGAGTCTTTTTTTGGAAAGAAAGTGCTGGCCATTTGGTTCCAACTGGAAGGCCAGTTGTACTAATTCCGTTGCTTGTATTAATCGAAAGAGTTAGTATTTTGATTCGTCCTATTACTTTAGGTGTTCGATTAGCTGCCAATATTACTATAGGGCATCTTATATTGCATGTTATTGGTGAGTACGTAGTAAGGTTTTTTTATGAAGTTTCTTTACTAAGAAGGTTGTTTGGAAGTTTAGTAATGTTAGGGTATATAATTTTTGAGTTTGCTGTTAGATTTTTGCAGGCATATGTTTTTGTTTTATTGGTTGGGTTGTATTCTTCTGATCATCCAATGGGGCATTAGTGGTTGTAGTATTAAATAAAAGAATTAGTTAAAATATAATTTGAGTTTGTCAAACTCAAGTTGCCTAAGGTGGCATTCTTTTATGCCTCAGTTGAGTCCTATGTCATGAGTTTTGGTTATTAGTGTTTTTTTGGTTTGTTTGGTGTGTTTTGCGGTGATAACTTGATGAGTAATTGAAGGGAAATATATAATTAAATATGTGGAGAGTAATAATAAGGTTGTTAATAGTAAAAAGTGTATAAAGTGAGGGTTTGGAAGGATTTTTTTAAAGAAGTAGTGTGGTTTTTTCCTGTTATGGGTGTAGGGGCTATCGGAATTATGGTAGGTGGGGTATGTTTAATATCTCAGCGAAAAAGGCTTTTTGGAATTTTGTTAAGAATGGAAGTTTTTACTTTAGGTATTTATATTATGATTTTCGGTTTGGTTTGTTTTCAAGGTTGATTAAGAAGTGTATGTTTGATTTTTTTAGCTTTTGGAGTTTGTGAGGCTGCACTTGGGTTAAGTGTATTAGTCTCTTTAATTCGTAATTCTGGAAGTGATTACGTTGGTGGGTTGGTTTTAGGTCATTTTTAGGTTGGGGATTACTGGGGTTTTGCTGACTGTGGTAAGTGGGCTAGGACCTATAGTTTTTTGATGAAGAGTTTTGTGAGGTTGTGTAATTATATTTGTATATAGTACGGGATTGTGGTTTAGTTCGTTAGGGCTAGCAGGATGTTGAGGTGAAATTCTGATTGTTGATAGGTTTTCTTTTGGTCTTGTGTCATTAACTATTTTAATTTCTGGCCTTAGAATATTAGCTAGGGTACGTGATGTTCTAAAAGTAGATAATAAATGTACTGAGTTTACTTTTAGAGTTTTGGTGTTGACTTTAGTTCTTGTTTTTTGTTTTAGTGTTGGGTCTTTACTAAACTTTTATATTATATTTGAGTTTAGTCTTATTCCTATTTTGTTAATTATTTTGGGGTGGGGTTATCAACCTGAGCGATTACAGGCTGGAAAATATATGTTACTATACACGGTTAGTGCTTCTCTTCCTCTTTTAATTTTAATTGTTTTAATTTTTACTAAAGGGGGGTCTGTTTTTTGGGGATGAATGTTTTTAAAGTTTGAATGAGGTTGGTTAGTAACTTTTTGTGCTTCTTTGGCTTTTTTAGTAAAGCTACCTATTTATGGATTTCATTTGTGGTTACCAAAAGCTCATGTAGAGGCGCCGGTTGCTGGGTCTATGATTTTAGCTGGTGTTTTACTTAAGCTTGGGGGTTATGGTTTAGTTCGGTTTTTCTATACATTAGGATTACATAGAACTTTAACTATTTCTGTGATTTTTTGTATTGGATTAGTGGGTGGAATTGTTGCTAGAATAGTTTGTTTTGCCCAAAATGATGTAAAGGCTTTGGTAGCTTATTCGTCTATTGGGCATATAAGCTTAGTTTTGGGGGGTATTTATTCTAATACAGATTGGGGGTGGTTAGGTTGTTTATTAATAATAATTGCTCATGGTCTATGTTCCTCTGGTATATTTTTTTTAGCTAGTGAGACTTATAAGTGTTATGGGACTCGTAGATTGTTTTTAGTTAAAGGTGGATTAGTTTTAGTTCCAGGGGTTTCTTTGTGTTGGTTTTTAATGTGTGCTATTAATATAGCTGCTCCTCCTTCTTTAAATTTATGAAGAGAATTAATATTAGGAATTTCCATTCTAAGATATTCTGTGATATTCGGTTTGCTTACAGGAATTATAACTTTTTTAAGGGGACTTTATTCGTGATACTTATATTCAATTACGCAACATGGGCAGTATCCTTTATGGGTGCGTGGTGTGAATATGGCTGAAGAGTACATTAATTATATTATCAGATTTAAATTGGTACTTATGTTAAGAGTAACTGGAGTAGCTTTAATGTTGTTTATTTAAACTAATTTACTTTTATTTTTTAAACTTGAGTAAAAAGTTTTATGAAAATGGGCGTAATGCTCCCATTTTAGGTTTACAAATTTTTACTCTTGCTACTAAGGTAAATAGTAGTATGCAGGCTAATAGGATGATAGAGGTAACTCCGTTATCTGTATATAAAAAACTTAGAATTTGTGTTGTATCATTAATTCTGGAAGCAAGCTCTGTGTTAATTTGGTGATTTGAGTTGAGTTTTAGGTTTTTAAGGCTAAAAAGAGAAATGATAGTTAGTGCAATAGGTATTAGGGGATTATTTACGGAAAAAGTTATATTAGGTGAAAGAGATGCGATGTATGCGAATATAACTAGTATTCCACCAATAAAAATAAAAAAAAGTATGTAGGAGTATCATGGACTAATTGTAGCAATTATGGCACAATTTAAAAATGCTAATAATAGTACTATGATACCTAGCGGTAATGGATGTATAGGTAAAGTTATAGAGAGAATTGTATATGTTCATAAGGTCGAAATAGCTATGAGTGTAATTACGTATAGTGTATGTACTATGGTTATGCTGACCTAACTTGGTCTTTCTGCTTGGAAGGCAATTGTACTTATTATACTATCGGCATTTACTATAATAATAAAAGAAGCGGTCTTAGTCCCATTAAAATAGCTAGGCTTAAAGGTAAAAAAGACTTTCAGGCTATTGCCATTAATAGGTCGTAACGATAACGAGGTAACGTGGCTCGAGCCCATAAGAAAATAATGGCTACTGGGATTGATATTATTAGTGTGCCTGTTAGTAGGCATGAAGTAACGAGGCTTATTATTAAGATATTTCTGTACTCTGCTATAAATAAAAAAGCAAAACCAGCTCCGCCGTATTCGATATTGAACCCTGATACAAGTTCTGATTCTCCTTCTGCGAAATCAAATGGAGCTCGGTTTGTTTCTGCAAGAATTACTGCTAGTCATATAATTCCTAAAGGTAAAAATAATATAACAGTAACTATGGATAAATTAGTTAGACGAATACTTACTAGATCTATTTGCATTGTTAAAAAAAGGTAAAAGACAATAATTAAAGTTATAGTTACTTCATAAGAAATAGTTTGAGCTATAGCTCGAATAGCTCCTAATAAAGCGTATTTGGAGTTAGATGATCAACCTGCCATAAGTGTTGTATATACAGCTAGTGAGGAGATACATAAAAATAGAAGTATTCCTAGTGTAACTTGGTGTGAAAGTATAAAAGAGGGAAATAATTGTCATAGCCTGAGGGCTAGAATAAGTATTGTTGTTGGGGTTAAGATAAAGGGAAAATAATTCGAAGATATAGGGGTGATTCACTCTTTAACGAAAAGTTTTAAGGCGTCAGCTAATGGTTGTGGAATTCCAATAATTCCTAATTTATTAGGGCCTTTTCGAATTTGAAAATACCCAAGAGCTTTTCGCTCTAAAAGAGTAAAAAATGCTACGCCTAGTAGAATTAATAAGTAAGTGATAAAAGTGGCAATTAGGTGTTGGATGATTAGAAAGGGAAGTAATACTTCATAATCAGAGCTTAAATCTGAGGCACTTTTCTGCCACCTTACTTCAAAAAGGGAAATTAAACCTTTAACTCGGTGTAAACGAGTTGTAATGAATATACTACTTTTTGCTAAAAGCATTAGGGCAGTGGCCCATGATTTACCTCATCAGAGTAATCCGTTCATCCGGCGTAATGCTGTGTGTTTAAATGTCTTGACTTTTGTTTTGGTAAAGTTGCAGTTTACAGTAATAAGGTATATACTACAAGACAAATATTGAGGGCGGAATTCTTGGTTCCTTCTAATGATTCAAATTCATTTGTGATTTTAATTTCACCAGCCCTCAACTTAATTAAAGTTTATTGTTTAATAAAAATTTACTAAAAATAAATTAAATTACTTTTGAATAATGGGGGTAAAGTTTTATTAAATCCAGGAATTACTTAAGGTTTTTAGTGTGACTAACTAAAGGTTAAAGATTTGTTAGAAGATTTAGATTTAGAGGTTCAGGTGTAATTATTGATGATTAATTGATGATTAAACAATATTAGTTAATGAAGTGAAACAAAGAAGTAATAATATAGAGGCAATTAAAGTTGGGCTGATAGGTGGCTAGACACAGGAAGGTGATTCTTGCTATATTAGGTGAAAAATAAAAAAAATACAAGAGCCCCTTTGTTATGTTCTGTTTTTCTTTTCTTTACAGCAGTGCTATTGTGGGTATTTGCAATCTCTGTAATTGGTTCTATAGGACAGAGTTATATAGTTGAATGACAAATTTTAAGTATATGTAGTGTAGATTGAAGTTTGCCTATTATTTTTGATTATATTAGTGTTATTTTTTCTTGTTTCGTTTGTTTGATTTCTGGTTCTGTATCCTTATTTAGGGTGTCTTATATAGAGGGAGAAGTTTTTATGAAACGATTTATACTGCTTATTATAGCCTTTGTAGGATCAATGAACTTATTAATTTTTATTCCTAGATTAATTACTATTCTTTTGGGGTGGGATGGTTTAGGTATTGTGTCATTTGCTTTGGTTATTTATTATCAAAACAAAAAGTCTTTAGCTGCTGGAATACTAACTGTATTAGCCAATCGTATTGGTGATGCTTTATTAATTCTGAGTATTTGTTTTTTAATTAATTGAGGAGAATGATGCATTGGGTATGGAATAATTGGAAGTTTTGGGTTGTTAGTTTGTTTCTTAGTAGTTGTTGGAGCAATGACAAAAAGAGCTCAAATTCCATTCTCCGCTTGGTTGCCTGCAGCAATGGCTGCTCCCACACCTGTTTCCGCTTTGGTGCATTCGTCAACCTTAGTGACGGCTGGTGTTTATTTGGTTATTCGATTTTATAGAACTTTAGTTGAGATACATGAAGTTTTGTGATTTTTAAGAAAGATAGGAGCATTAACCTTATTAATAGCAGGTTTAAGTGCTTGTTTTGAGGTTGATTTAAAAAAGATTATTGCTTTGTCTACTTTAAGGCAGTTGGGATTAATAATATTTACTGTAGGGGTTGGCTTTCCCGTTATTGCCGTCTTTCATCTTTTTACTCATGCTTTGTTTAAAGCTTTATTATTTTTGTGTGCTGGTTCTATTATTCATTCAACTATAGATACTCAAGATGGACGAATTCTTGGAGGTTTAAATTATTTATTGCCTTTTAGAAGAAGATGTTTAATACTTAGAAGTATTGCTTTATGTGGGATACCTTTTTTAAGTGGATTTTATTCTAAGGATCTTATTTTAGAAAGAGTTTTTAGAAGGTTTAGTGGAAGATTGGAAGTAATTATTATACTAGTGGGTGCAAGGTTAAGTTTGGTTTATAGTTTGCGAATTCTACTAATTGGAGTATTTGGGCAAAACTTTAGTAGAAGTTTGTTTACCTATAGAGCTGAGAGCGGTTATATTATGTGTTCCATTATTGTGTTATCAATTGGTGCAATTGCAGGTGGGTGATTTTTGCAAAGGGTTTGAGTAGATGTAAATGGGTTTAGGTTAGTTGGTATTTTTGGAAAAGTAGTTATTAGTATTGTTACATTTTTTGGGCTATTATATAGGTTTATTAGTTTTTCTTTAGTGGGAATTTTTAAGAAAAAATTTTTTGGAAAGTTAAAGCGATTTCTATCAAGAATATGGTTTATGAATTTGGTATCTGGGAGATTTTTAGCTGGAATTGGGTTAAAGTTGGGTGGACTTATGCATTTACATTTAGACTTGGGTTGAATAGAGGTGTTGGGAGGGCAAGGTATATTTAAGGCATTGAGAAATGGTGTTAATATTTCATATTACATGCAGAGAGGGGGACTTTTAGTTTACACTCGTATTTTTTTAGTTTTATTAGTTTTCTTGCTAGCTGGTGTGAGTTATATGTAATTTAATTATAATTTATAAATATGATGATATATGAATATATGGAATAAGACTAGGTCATTGTAACATTTTCAGTGTTATGTTTTGTGTAAGTTTAAACTATTTTTCCTTAAAAATTATTTTTCTTTTAAAAATAAAAGAGAATCCCATGTTTTTGAAAGTATAGGAGAGATAATAAAAAACATGAAGTATAAGGCAGAAAAAGTTTGGCCAATTCAGATAAATGGGTCTTCTACAGGTTGTTTACCAATTCATGTAAGCACTATAAAAATTCCTAGGAATAATCAGAAAAGGGATTGGTTTATTGGATAAAAAGAGTTTGAACGTATAGTATTATAGTGTAATATTGGTATAAAAATTAAAATTAAGATTGATATTAATAATGCAACAACTCCACCTAACTTATTAGGAATAGATCGTAAAATGGCATAAGCAAATAAAAAGTATCATTCTGGTTGAATATGTACTGGTGTTCTTAAAGGATTAGCTGGGATATAATTTTCTGGGTCTGTTAAGAGATTTGGTGAAAATAGGCAGATAAAGATTAGTAAGGCTAACAAAACAACAAATCCTACGACATCTTTTGATGTGTAATAGATGTGAAATGGGATTAAGTTAACGTTTGATGAGATTCCAAGTGGGTTGTTAGATCCAGTTTGGTGTAAGAATAATAAATGAATTACAACGAGAGCTAGAATGGCAAAAGGAAGAACAAAATGTAGTACAAAGAATCGGCTTAAAGTTGCATTTCTAACTGAAAATCCACCCCACAATCAATAAACTAAGGTTTTACCAACATATGGGATAGCTGAGAGAAGATTAGTAATTACAGTAGCTCCTCAAAAGGATATTTGTCCTCATGGGAGAACGTACCCTAAAAAAGCTGTTGCTATGGTAAGGAAAAGTAACATGATTCCGATGTTTCAGGTTTCTTGGGCTAGGTATGATCCGTAGTATATTCCACGACCTGTATGAAGATAAATACACACAAAGAAAAACGAGGCGCCATTTGCGTGAATAGCTCGTATTAGTCATCCATAGTTTACATCTCGTGAGATATGAGAAACAGAGTAAAAAGCAAGATCAACGTTTGAAGTGTAATGCATAGCAAGGAAAAGCCCCGTGACAATCTGCGTAGCTAGGCATAAGCCTAGTAGAGATCCAAAATTTCATCATACTGACAAGTTAATAGGGGCTGGAAGGTCATATAGTGAGTTGTTTAGAACTTTAATAAGTGGGTGAGTTTTTCGTATGGAAAGTTTAATTCAGAAAATTAGTGTGACTAAATCTAAAACTCCCAAAGTTTTTATTTTTTTAAACTATTTTCTGTTAAGTAAGGTAGGTGAAATGGTTCACTTTCTATTAGGTAACAACTAATTGCTATAATTGATAGCTTCTTCCCTTGTAAAATAAAGGTTATTAATAACGGGTATTGGTAGGGGGTAAGTGATTACTTATTTACTGATCCTAAGTCAGTGGTATTTTTATACTAACCCACTAAGATGATTTAGGTTAAATATTTGTTTAATAAATGCTATTGTTAAATGCATCTCTTGGGGTCCTTTCGTACAATCAAGAAGATTTATATATTAAAGGAGATAGAAACCAACCTAGCTTGCGCCGGTCTTAACTCAGCTCATGTAAGGGTACAATAGTCGAACAGACTATCCTGTCATAGCGGTTGCACTTATGTGGATGTCCTTAAGCCAACATCGAGGTCGCAAACCCAACTTTCGATGTGTACTCTTAAGTTGGATTACGCTGTTATCCCCGGGGTAACTACTTTTTGGTCCTTAATAAATTTTGTATAGCTTTATACGGAAATTTGGAAGCTTTATTGGTTCCAAGATTGCCCCAATCAAACCTTGTATACTTTTAAGCTTGATATGCAGAGGTATAAAGAAAAGGTGAAGTTCCGCGGGGTCTTTTCGTCTTCCTTTATCATCTAAGTCTTTTCACTTAGAAGAAAAGTTTTTTTTATACATAAAGTACAGATATTCCTAGTCTTGCCATTCACTGGCCTCCAATTAAAAGGCTAATTATTACGCTACCTTAGCACGCTCACGCTAACGCGGCCGTTTAAAATTTTCACTGGGCAGGCATTATCTTTTATAAAAGAGCTCAAAAGACGATGTTTTTGGTAAACAGGCAGGGAATTTATTTGCCGAGTTCGCTTTATGTAATTTTGTTAGTAGAATAATTATTGTGATTCAAAATTTTTGAAGTATTATGAAAGAATAACTACGTTAATACTAATAGAATGCCTGTTTATTAACATGAAAAGTTTTGTGTCAAGTTTCTTTAAATATTAAAATAATAATATATGAATATTAAGTAGTGTTTGTAATTAGTAACTAAAACGTTATTAGATGGCTGCTTTTAAGCCTACTTGGAAAGTTAAGTAATAAAGTATTTTTGAGTTTTTATTGAGCTTATCCTCAATAAATTAAACTTTGTAGTTATAGAAACATAATGTGTAATGCTACAAGTCAGCACTTTGATGCTTTTAAAGAAAAACCAGCTATATGATTATATGAAAGGCTTATTACTTCTACTAAAAGTTACTTTATCAATTGTGAAACATTGATTTTTAAGGGTTAGTAGCTCATAATCATTCGGGAGCTTAATTTATTATATTTATGTTGCTTCTCCATGATGCAAAAGGGATGTGGGGTTATCAATTCTTTAAAGGCCTAAAGTATTAATCCTTGCGGTTATAAGTTAAGTCATATTTTTTAAATAATACTATATATTATGAAATTTTTCTTTAATTAATAAAGTTTATGGTTTTGTTATATGGGCTTACAAAGGGATGATCCGTAAAAAGAGCTACAATCTTTTGCCTGTTCTCGGCCACTTTGCTATGGGCATTTAGGAGCTTTGGAGAGGTTTAATCTTATCTTTGGTTTACAAGACCAATGCTTATTAGCTTCTCAAAGCTTATCCTGAAGTAAATAACTGTGGTCGAGTTAAAAGCTCGATGCCTGGTGTCTCGGCCATCATGGATTGTGATAGGGGCAATTTCCATTACCCCTACTGTGTTACGACTTATCCTACTTTGTTGTCGGAGTGACGGGCGATTTGTACGCGCTTTAGTTCTTATTCAGACTTATTTTGTGGAAAATTAAGTCTTACTTTCAAGTCCTCCTTCATTAAAGGTTTGTAACTTTAAATCTGTTAGTATATTTATTTGTATCCCATGGATCTGCTTCTCATTGGCTGTATGTCACCTGAATTTTTGAATGAACTAGTTCTATTGCTTCCTTTTTTTTCTTTTTCGAGCAAGCATAAACGGCCATACACAAGCTGGAAGTACGAGAGTAGCTAAGATTATCGTGGATTATCGAATTAAGCCACAGGATCCCCTGATGGGGAGTAAAGCACCGCCACATTGTTTGAGGTTTAAGCTTTCGCTTGTAGTATTCTTTTTTATGTTGGGCCATATAGTAGTCGGGTATCTAATCCGAGTTCTAAAGTTATGGTTTGTTAGAGTAGTTAAAGTTATGGTTGTATTGGATTTAGTTTTAATTTACTTTTTACATTAAAAGTTAATCTTATAACCAAAAATTAATAACTGCTCCGATTTGTTGGAATTAGCTTGGGGTATTGGTATAACCGCGACTGCTGGCACCATTTTTGCCACCCCTTTTACTTATTTTCTAGGGCCTAGTTTCCTAGCTAATATAATATAAAACATTGGTGTTGTGAAAAGTTTCAACACTAGAAATCAAATGTTTAATGGATTATTCTTTAAAGTAATAAACTTTTTAAAAGATTTATTAAAGATTAGTCCGTAATCACAATGCGTGTATGCTGCCATATGTAGTTTAATTGGTATAGCTAATTTTATACATCAATGAAATATTTTAAAGCAAGGGTATGTAAATTACACCTAATTATGGGCCGAAACCATAATACTTATTAGTTTCTTGCTTGTAGGGATTGATTTTAGATCATTTAAAGCTTTGAAGGCTATTAGTTTTTTTAACTTAAATCTCTTGGGTGAATATAGTAGGAAGAGAGTTTCTATTTTTGGGTTATGAGCCCAACAGCTTAATTGTTAGCTTATCCTACTTAGAAAAGAAATAAGATTGAGGTTAGTGGTAGGATTTGAGATAAAAAAAACAAAATTGCTTGTTTTGAGATTATTTGTTTTTTGGTTAGGTGTATTTTGTTGAATCTTAATAATGTCGAAAAGGTCAAAGATAGATAGTAAAATAAGCTTACTAATGCTCCGATAATTAGACCAAAAATAATAATTGTTTTTGATTCTGTAAGTATTAAAACTAATAACTTTATAATGAAGCCTGTAAAAGGCGGAAGTCCCCCTAGAGAAAGGATTGTAATGGCCAAGATAAAGATCTTTCCAGGATCTTTAGAGGAAAAAAGTTGTTTGTAAGATTTCGTGTGTTCTTTGGTTAAAAAAGCATAAATTGATACATTAATTAAGATATAAGTAGTTAGATAAGCGATGAGAATTATATAATCTCTGTTAACACTTGCTAATATTCATCCTGTATGACCAATTGAGGAATATGTTAGTAGAGATCGGATATCAGTTTGATTTAGTCCTCCAATACCTCCTCATAATGCTCTAACTATTGCAATAGGTATAATAATTTTAATTAATGAGGAATTTATAGAGCTGATGGCTAGGATTGGGGCGATTTTTTGTCAAGTTAGGAGAATGAAAGCTGGTGTCAGTTGAAGTCTTGCTATGACTGGAGGGAATCAAAAGTGGAATGGTGCTACACCTAATTTTAGGCATATTGCGATTATTATAAGGATTTGTAGGTTGTTAAAGTACGATGAGATAATTGCTGAGGCAATAAAAATTGTTGACCCTAATGATTGGGGGACTAAGTATTTTACTGCTGCTTCTGACTCTCTTCTGCTTTCTTTTATAAATATAAGTGGAATATAACCAAGCATATTAATTTCTAAGCCTATCCATGTTATTAATCAGTTGGATGAGGATGCGACTATGCAAGTGCTTCTGACTATAAGGAATATAAATAGAAGTTTGTTTGGGGATTTCATTTGTAAGAAGAAGAAGAGTAAAATAATTATAATTATTATTTAGTTCTGGTATCTGATGTTTGGCTTGATTTGGTTAGATCTGTATTGCCAGATCTGGCGGTAATGGGATGGTTGTCTGCTTTAGGTTGTAAAGGTTGATTGTTTAGGTCTATTGAGCATAGGGTTTGATTGGTAAGTTTTGGTTCGTTTGAAAGAAAGAATAATGGAATTCTTAAAGTTAGGCATAGAATAACAAGTAAAGAAAATAAAATAACGGATAATAATTTTTTGAGTTTTTGTTTAAGGATTACTTAAGGGTTTCAAGTTGAATTTATAAGTAGCTAAATGCATTAAGATGCTCTTTTGACGTGAAAAGTCAATGTGCATAGATTTAACACTTAATTAGCCTAAAGAAAGGTGGAAGGAGTTAAACCTCTCTTTATGTAGTTAGAAGCCACATATTAGCTCGGCTACCTTTCTGATGAAAAGGATAAGTGAGTCGAACACTTTCTTTTTGATTTCAAGGCAAATCTTCTCCGAGGTCCTTTGTAATATAGTTCTAGAGTAGTATCTCAATGGTTGAATGCAAATCAGATCTTTTTATTAAAGTATAGAACTATTATTTTAATAAATTTTATTTATGTTTGGTTTTTTAAAAAAATAATAAATAGAATCTTTATAATGGGGGTGGGAACTTTTATAATACACAATGGGGGGTAATGAGTAGTTTAAGAAAAACGATAGGTTGTGGTTCTATAAATAGATTATAATTGCTCTCATTAGTGTGTTATTAGTATTAGAGTATGTAGTATAATTTATAATTTACCTAAAAAGGTAGATATGGAAAAAGTAGTATTAAGGATTCTGTTAGCTATTTTGCTTGGGTTTGTACTATTATTTGTTGGGTTATTTCTTGGGGCGTCGTTGTATATAGGTCGAGAGAAGGTTAGTCCTTTCGAGTGTGGGTTCGATCCAATAGGATCTTCTCGAGTACCTTTTTCTTTACGGTTTTTTTTGTTAGCTGTAATCTTTGTAGTTTTTGATGTAGAGATTGTTTTGTTATTTCCTGTTGTAATAGTGATAGGTAGTTCTTGGATGTGATTTAAAAGTTATTTAGCGTTACTAGTTTTTTTAGTATTGTTATTTATCGGAGTAGTTCATGAGTGACGTGAGGGTTCGTTAGAATGAGAGATATAAAGGCGGATAAAAATAAAAATAAAAATGAGCTTTTGGGGTCAATTAGGGTTTCAGGATAGTTATAGTGGTTTGAGTTCTGAGCTTAGTTTTTTTCATGATCATGCTATGTTTGTTCTTGTAATAGTTTCGTCATTTGTGGGGTATATAATGGTGTGTTTATTAAAAAGTGGACTATCATCTCGATTTATTATGGAGGCTCAGGCACTTGAGGCTGCTTGGACTGTAATTCCTGGGTTGTTGTTATTAATTTTAGCTATTCCATCTGTTCGATTGCTATATTTGTTAGATGAGGTTGGTGAGCCTATGGTTAGGATAAAGGCTGTTGGGCATCAATGGTATTGAGAATATGAGTATGGGGATAGTAACGATGTTATCAGTTTTGATTCTTATATAACAAATAGTTTAGAGATTGGTGAGGGGGGTTATCGATTGTTGGAGGTTGATAATCGATGTGTATTACCCTACGGTGTTGATAGTCGTATTTTAGTTAGTTCTGCTGATGTAATTCACGCTTGGGCTGTTCCTTCTTTAGGGGTTAAAGTTGATGCTATTCCTGGTCGAATTAATCAATTAGGTGTTTATTTAGCAAGATCTGGTGTGATATTTGGTCAGTGTAGGGAAATTTGTGGGGTAAATCATTCTTTTATACCTATTAGAGTGGAGAGGGTTTCTCCTGAAGTTTTTTATCATTGATTAGTTGGTTAATTAACTAGAATTGTGTGGTTGTACAAAAGT